TTCTAATAGGCCATGAACTATAGATAGAGAAGAATCATTCTGAGCGAGTCCATAAGAAGCGACCCACTTTTTCATCGCGGGGGAAGACCAAAGATCTTGCGCGACCGGTCCGCCAGAAAAACTCAAAAGAGAAAGAAGTCTCGTTAATCTCTTCATGCTCGTTCCAAGTTCGAAGTACCGTTTGGCCAAAGAAAAAGCCGCTTCCTGACACGATTGCCTCTTTATATAGATAGATATAGGATCTATGGGGTTATTACTTAGAAGTCTATTTTGTACAAGATCCCCTCCTATCTGATAGAAAAGGGTCCCATGATCCCGAGCCGGTCTTATCTTGGCTCGCAAACCCCAAGTTTGTCTATGAAGAGCTAATCTAATTGTATTAGTTTCTATAATGGATTTCTTATGTGGAATACTAATGGATAGGGCCTCGTTGCTAAGTGCTACAAGATCGAGTGCACTGGAACTCGTGGTTATGGACCCGAATCCTTTAGTATTCCACATTGTCTTTTCCAAGTAAAAACCCCTAGTATATGAAAGAATGAAAAGGTGCTTTCGTTCTTGTGGAATAAGAAGCCCTCGTACCTTAATGAAAGGAAAATAGGAATTTTTCGTTAGGTATTTGACCAAATAGGATCGTCCAGTTCCTATAGAACCTATCACTAAAATACCCGATAGGGCTAAGCGGAACGAAAAGGGTTTTCCATGAGATGGTAAATGAAAACGATTAGCCCCACACGAGGTTTGGGAATAAGTGATTGTCTGATAATGAGCAAGGAATATACGTCTTTCTGCTAAAGAGCATCTATTAAACTCATAATTCATTAGATCCTTGTTAGCAATGTCAACTAGGTATCATAAGTAAATGGATCCCGGTTGTTCAATCCTTTGATAACCAAGGTCATTCTTTGCTAAAGAGAAATGATCACTATGGGTCAGACTCAATAGAATTGGATCCATTCCAAATAGCGAGAATTAGGATTCTTGATCCCTCTCAATCTCTCTTTCAATTCGAGGATCCAGAGAGGTGTTTTCATAGTCATCTCCGAATATTTGCCATCTCCGAATATTTTCGATTTCATTTTTCTATGATATGTCTTTCTATATGAAAATTGGTTATTTACGATGTACGATGATCCCTGTTAAGCATCCATGGCTGAATGGTTAAAGCGCCCAACTCATAATTGGTAAATTTGCGGGTTCAATTCCTGCTGGATGCACGCGAACGGGAACGTTCCATAAGTCTATTGGAACTGGCTCTCTATCTATGGAATCTCATCCATGATCCATACATAACGAATTGGTATGGTATATTCATACCATAACATAAGAACAATAAGAACTCGAATTCTTATCGATACTGGAACTCAGAGCATAGGAGGGAAAGTCGATTTATGGATGGAATCAAATACGCAGTATTTACAGAAAAGAGTCTTCGTTTATTGGGAAAGAATCAATATACTTCTAATGTCGAATCGGGATTCACTAAGACAGAAATAAAGCATTGGGTCGAACTCTTCTTTGGTGTTAAGGTAGTAGCTGTGAATAGCCATCGACTACCCGGAAAGGGTAGAAGAATGGGACCTATTCTGGGACATACAATGCATTACAGACGTATGATCATTACCCTTCAACCGGGTTATTCTATTCCACTTCTAGATAGAGAAACGAACTAAAGGAGAATACTTAATAATACGGCGAAACATTTATACAAAACACCTATCCCGAGCACACGCAAGGGAACCGTAGACAGGCAAGTGAAATCCAATCCACGAAATAAATTGATCCATGGACGGCACCGTTGTGGTAAAGGTCGTAATGCCAGAGGAATCATTACCGCAAGGCATAGAGGGGGAGGTCATAAGCGCCTATACCGTAAAATCGATTTTCGACGGAATCAAAAAGACATATCTGGTAGAATCGTAACCATAGAATACGACCCTAATCGAAATGCATACATTTGTCTCATACACTATGGGGATGGTGAGAAGAGATATATTTTACATCCCAGAGGGGCTATAATTGGAGATACTATTGTTTCTGGTACAAAAGTTCCTATATCAATGGGAAATGCCCTACCTTTGAGTGCGGTTTGAACTATTGATTTACGTAATTGGAAGTAACCAATTAGGTTTACGACGAAACCTAGAAATCGATCACTGATCCAATTTGACTACCTCTACGGGATAGACCTCAACAGAAAACTGTTGAGTAACGGCAGCAAGTGATTGAGTTCAGTAGTTCCTCATAGAAAATTATTGACTCTAGAGATATGGTAATATGGAGAAGACAAAATTGTTTGAAGCACGCACAGAACCGGAAGCGCCCCTTGTTTCAAAGAGAGGAGGACGGGTTATTCACATTTAATTTGATGGTCAGAGGCGAATTGAAAGCTAAGCAGTGGTAATTAAGACCCCCGGGTGAAAATAGGGATGTCTCCTACGTTACCCATAATATGTGGAAGTATCGACGTAATTTCATAGAGTCATTCGATCTGAATGCTACATGAAGAACATAAGCCAGATGACGGAACGCGGAGACCTAGGATGTAGAAGATCATAACATGAGCGATTCGGCAGATTTGGATTCCTTTTCTATATATCCACTCATGTGGTACTTCATCATACGATTCATATAAGATCCATCTGTCTAGAGATCGTCATATACATCTAGAAAGCCGTATGCTTTGGAAGAAGCTTGTACAGTTTGGGAAGGGGTTTTTTGAGAAAAAAGAAGAATCTACTTCAACCGATATGCCCTTAGGCACGGCCATACATAACATAGAAATCACACGTGGAAGGGGTGGGCAATTAGCTAGAGCAGCAGGTACTGTAGCGAAACTGATTGCAAAAGAGGGTAAATTGGCCACTTTAAGATTACCATCTGGGGAGGTCCGTTTGGTATCCCAAAACTGCTTAGCAACAGTCGGACAAGTGGGTAATGTTGGGGTGAACCAAAAAAGTTTGGGTAGAGCCGGATCTAAGTGTTGGCTAGGTAAACGCCCCGTAGTAAGAGGGGTAGTTATGAACCCTGTGGACCACCCCCATGGGGGCGGTGAAGGGAAAGCCCCCATTGGTAGAAAAAAACCCACAACCCCTTGGGGTTATCCTGCGCTTGGAAGAAGAACTAGGAAAAGGAAAAAATATAGTGATAGTTTTATTCTTCGTCGCCGTAAGTAAATACGTAACTAGGAATATGGAAAATTGCATTTTTGGAATTTGCAATAATGCGATGGGCGAACGACGGGAATTGAACCCGCGCATGGTGGATTCACAATCCACTGCCTTGATCCACTTGGCTACATCCGCCCCTTATCCAGCTAAAGGATTTTCTCTTTTTTCCATTCATCATTATTGTATTTATTCTGACCTCCATACCTCGATCGAGATAGTGGACATAGGATGCCACTCTTTAAAATGAAAAAAGGAGTAATCAGCTGTGACACGAAAAAAAACGAATCCTTTTGTAGCTCGTCATTTATTGGCAAAAATCGAAAAGGTTAATATGAAGGAGGAGAAAGAAATAATAGTAACGTGGTCCCGGGCTTCTAGCATTCTACCCGCAATGGTTGGCCATACAATCGCGATTCATAATGGAAAGGAACATATACCTATTTACATAACAAATCCTATGGTAGGTCGCAAATTGGGGGAATTCGTACCTACTCGGCATTTCACGAGTTATGAAAGTGCAAGAAAGGATACTAAATCTCGTCGTTAACTGAATTCAGAATAGAAAGATTCAGAATAAACAAAATTTATAGGATTCAAATATTCAAATAAAGTAAAGGTAGGCGGGTAATAACCTTATTTATGACAAGTTTCAAATTAGTAAAGTATACCCCTAGGATAAAAAAGAAGAAGAACGGGCTAAGGAAACTCGCAAGAAAAGTTCCAACCGATCGTCTACTTAAATTCGAACGGGTTTTCAAAGCACAAAAACGCATACATATGTCTGTTTTCAAAGCACAAAGAGTTCTTGATGAGATTCGCTGGCGTTACTACGAGGAAACGGTTATGATACTGAACCTCATGCCTTATCGAGCGTCTTATCCCATCTTAAAGTTGGTTTATTCGGCAGCAGCAAATGCTACTCATTATAGGGATTTCGACAAAGCTAGTTTATTCATCACTAAAGCTGAAGTCAGTAGGAGTACTATTATGAAAAAATTCAGACCTCGAGCTCGAGGACGTAGTAATTCTATAAAAAAAACCATGTGTCATATAACAATTGTACTAAATATAGTAAAGAAATCTAAATAATCTTTAGATCAATCCAAGATTTCGATTCCCAATAAAAAAGAATATAGAATAGAAAAATATGGGACAAAAAATAAATCCACTCGGTTTCAGACTTGGTACAACCCAAAATCACCATTCCTTTTGGTTCGCACAACCAAAAAATTATTCTGAAGGTCTACAGGAAGATAAAAAAATACGGAATTGTATCAAGAACTATATACAAAAGAATAGGAAAAAAGGCTCGAATAGAAAAATAGAATCAGACTCAAGTTCTGAAGTAATTACACATATAGAAATTCAAAAAGAAATCGATACAATCCACGTTATAATCCATATTGGATTCCCCAATTTATTAAAGAAAAAGGGAGCAATCGAAGAATTAGAGAAAGATCTCCAAAAGGAAGTTAATTCTGTAAACCAGAGACTTAATATTGCTATCGAAAAGGTTAAAGAACCTTATAGACAACCTAATATTCTTGCAGAATATATAGCTTTCCAATTAAAAAATAGAGTTTCATTCCGAAAAGCAATGAAAAAAGCCATTGAATTAACTAAAAAAGCAGACATAAAAGGAGTCAAAATAAAAATTGCGGGTCGTCTAGCAGGGAAAGAAATTGCACGTGCCGAATGCATCAAAAAGGGCAGACTACCCCTCCAAACAATTCGTGCTAAAATTGATTATTGCTGCTATCCAATTCGAACTATATATGGAGTATTAGGTGTAAAGATTTGGATATTCGTAGAAGAAGAATAACTAACCCTGTCTTCCCATTCTGCCCTGTGATAGAATAAAAAAGACAAGAACCTTATTTTTCCCAAAATCCTTAAAAAAAAGAAGAAATTAAACCTCTTTCTATAAGATTTAATGAAAATTGATAAATCTTTTAATATAATTGCTATGCTTAGTGTGTGACTCGTTAGTTTTTTCTTTAGGGTCAAAAATGGAGATTGAAAAAAAAATTGGCTGAACCCTACTAAAAATAGAAAAAAACTTTAGTAATTATAGAAAATTAACTAATAACCAACCTATTGCTTCGTATTGTCGAGATCCTAACTAAGAAACAGTCACTATGTGAATAAATACATCTATAAAAAATGAGTAGATCTATCATATAGTTGTAGCAACTGCATTTTTTTCTCTACAAAAGAAACTAGATTTAAGGCTATGAAGCAAAACTAAAGGGATGTGGATAAAAGGAGGGATGATAGATAGAAGGAAGAAGAATAAGAAAGATATAGGATTCCAATGTGTATGGTCTATGAATTACATCATAAAAAAAAGCAATGTGATAAAGCATCAATATAATAAAATAATAAAAAAAAGAGAGAATTCAAAATCGTAACTTTTGAAACAACAAATAAAAATTTAAAGAGATAAAAAAGAGCAGCCCGCGTTAATAAAACTGAGAAAATTGACTCGGAAAGAAATTTTTTGGAAGCTCCATTGCAGAATTCAAACCTAACCATTAAAGGAGAAGCTGTGGGAACGAAAAAACCTATGACGGCATCGGATTTATTTTATTTTTTATTGAAAAGAATCCTAACACTTCATTGGGTGGGATGGCGGAACAAACCAAAAAATTGCTTTATTTGATAAGATTCTAAATTAACAAATAAGACAGGAAAGAGTAAATATTCGCCCGCGAAATCCTTATTGGATTAGAATACTTTACCACGATTCAATAAGAATAAAAATAAGGAGATTCCAAAATATTATGGAATTAGAGAAATTCGCACGCTTTCTCATTTAATTCGCGAGGAGCTGGATGAGAAGAAACTCTCATGTCCAGTTTTGCAGTAGAGATGGAATTAAGAAAGAACCGTCGACTATAACCCCAAAAGAACTAGATTTCGTAAACAACATAGAGGAAGAATGAAGGGAAAATCTTGCCGAGGCAATCGTATTTGTTTTGGTAGATATGCTCTTCAAGTACTTGAACCCGCTTGGATCACCGCAAGACAGATAGAAGCAGGACGAAGAGCAATGACACGATATGCACGTCGTGGTGGAAAAATATGGGTGCGTATATTTCCCGACAAACCAGTTACAATAAGACCCACAGAAACACGTATGGGCTCGGGAAAGGGATCCCCCGAATATTGGGTAGCCGTTGTTAAACCAGGTCGAATACTTTATGAAATGAGCGGAGTATCCGAAACTGTAGCTAGAGCAGCTATCTCTATAGCTGCCAGTAAAATGCCCATACGAAGTCAATTTCTTCGATTAGAGATATAGAACCCAAAAAAGGAGTATTGAAGAAAAAAAACCAGGTTTATCTTTCCGGAAAGACAATATTTCTTTCATCCTTTTGCATTGAAATAACAAATTGAAATCAAAATAATATGATTCAACCTCAGACCCTTTTAAATGTAGCAGATAACAGTGGAGCTAGAAAATTGATGTGTATTCGAGTCATAGGAGCCGCTGGTAATCAGCGATATGCTCGTATTGGTGATGTTATTGTTGCTGTAATCAAAGACGCTGTGCCCCAAATGCCCCTAGAAAGATCCGAAGTAATTCGAGCTGTAATTGTACGTACATGTAAAGAATTCAAATGTGAAGATGGTATAATAATACGCTATGATGACAATGCAGCAGTTATCATTGATCAAAAAGGAAATCCAAAAGGAACTCGAGTTTTTGGCGCGATTGCCGAAGAATTGAGAGAATTGAATTTTACTAAAATAGTTTCATTAGCTCCTGAAGTATTATAAACACTAGTAAACGAGATATAGATAAAAAAAATTAGTAGATTGTGTCTCACGTATATGCTTTAAAATCTAAAATTAAAAGATAAAGGAAAACATGTTGATTATAGAAAAATTAGGAGGAAACGAGAATTAGAGTCTTATGGGCAAGGACACTATTGCTGATTTACTAACCTCTATAAGAAACGCGGACATGAATAAAAAAGGAACTGTTCGAGTAGTATCCACAAATATTACCGAAAACATTGTTAAAATACTTCTACGAGAGGGTTTTATTGAAAGTGTTCGGAAACATCAGGAAAGTAACAGATATTTCTTGGTTTCAACTTTGCGACATCAAAAGAGAAAGACTAGAAAGGGAATATATAGAACTAGAACCTTTTTAAAGCGTATCAGCCGACCTGGCTTACGAATTTATGTCAACTATCAAGGAATTCCTAAGGTTTTGGGTGGAATGGGAATTGCTATTCTTTCTACCTCTCGAGGTATAATGACAGATCGAGAAGCTAGACTAAACAGAATTGGGGGAGAAGTCTTATGTTATATATGGTAATGGCCCCACCTATAGTACCCGAATTCTATCTCGAACTTCCTATTTTGAAAATAAAAATGGAAAAATAGGAGAAAAAAAATATGACAGAAAAAAAAAATAGGAGAGAAAAAAAAAACCCGAGAGAAGCAAAAGTCACTTTCGAAGGCTTAGTTACGGAAGCCCTACCCAACGGAATGTTCCGCGTTCGCCTAGAGAATGACACCATCATCCTGGGCTATATTTCAGGAAAGATCCGGTCTAGCTCTATACGAATACTGATGGGGGATAGGGTCAAAATTGAAGTAAGTCGTTATGATTCCAGCAAGGGGCGTATAATTTATAGACTTCCCCATAAGGATTCGAAGCGTACCGAAGACTCGAAGGATACTGAAGATTTGAAGGATACCAAAGATTAGGTTTTTTTAGGGGAATAACTTCCAAGTTTCAAAATTTAAGTGAAGAGACTCATTTTTCCAAAAGAATAGATTCATAGTTTAAGAAAGGAATACCCATATATGAAAATAAGAGCTTCCGTTCGTAAAATTTGTACAAAATGTCGACTGATTCGCAGGCGTGGACGAATTAGAGTCATTTGTTCCAATCCGAAACATAAACAAAGACAGGGGTAATCTTTCGAAAAAGGAGCTTTTCTTTCTAAAAAGTAAAAAAAAAGTACCTACGGAAATGTCCAAATTCCAAATCAAAAAATGAAAGTAAAGGATATATTTTACCCTGAAACGGATATCTTTGTATCTTTTTTTCTTTTTGTTATTTCTAACTCATATTTATGAGATAATAAAATATGACAAAAGCTATACCAAAAATAGGTTCACGTAAGAAAGTGCGTATTGGTTTGCGTAGGAATGCCCGTTTTAGTTTACGGAAGAGTGCACGTAGAATAACAAAAGGGGTTATTCATGTTCAAGCCAGTTTCAACAATACCATTATAACCGTTACAGACCCACAAGGTCGGGTGGTTTTCTGGTCCTCCGCAGGTACTTGTGGATTCAAAAGCTCAAGAAAAGCATCACCCTATGCTGGTCAAAGAACAGCAGTAGATGCTATTCGTACAGTGGGTTTGCAACGAGCAGAAGTTATGGTAAAAGGTGCTGGTAGCGGAAGAGATGCCGCATTACGAGCCATTGCTAAAAGTGGTGTACGGTTAAGTTGTATACGCGATGTAACACCTATGCCGCATAATGGATGTCGCCCTCCTAAAAAAAGACGTCTGTAAAAAAATTAAACTGCTTTCAAGAGAAATAAACGATTCAACGATCAAATAATAATACTAGTCCGTTATGGTTCGAGAGGAGGTAACAGGATCCACCCAAACACTAGAGTGGAAGTGTGTTGAATCAAGAGTAGATAGTAAGCGTCTTTATTATGGTCGTTTCATTCTGTCTCCGCTTAGAAAAGGTCAAGCAGATACTGTCGGTATTGCCTTGCGAAGAGCTTTACTTGGAGAAATAGAAGGAACATGTATCACACGCGCCAAATTTGGTAACGTGCCACACGAATATTCTACAATAGTAGGTATTGAAGAATCCATACAAGAAATTTTACTAAATTTGAAAGAAATTGTATTGAGAAGTAATCTCTATGGAGTTAGAGACGCATCAATTTGCGTCAAAGGTCCTAGATACATAACCGCTCAAGATATAATCTTACCGCCTTCCGTAGAAATCGTTGATAGGACACAACCTATAGCTAACTTGAGAGAGCCCATTGATTTCTATATTGAGTTACAGATCAAGAGAGATCGCGGATATCATACGGAACTCAGAAAGAACTCTCAAGATGGAAGTTATCCTATAGATGCTGTATCCATGCCTGTTCGAAATGTGAATTATAGCATTTTTTCTTGTGGGAATGGAAATGAAAAACATGAGATACTTTTTCTCGAAATATGGACGAATGGAAGTTTAACTCCTAAAGAAGCGCTTTATGAAGCTTCTCGTAATTTGATTGATTTATTTCTTCCTTTTCTACACGCAGAGGAAGAGGGCGCTAGTTTTGAAGAAAATAAAAACAGATTTACTCCACCTCTTTTAACCTTTCAAAAAGGATTCACTAATCTAAAGAAAAACAAAAAAGAAATTCCATTGAATTGTATTTTTATTGATCAATTAGAATTGCCTTCTAGAACGTATAATTGTCTCAAAAGGGCCAATATACATACACTATTGGACCTTTTGAGTAAGACTGAAGAAGATCTTATGGGAATTGACAGTTTTCGTATGGAAGAGGGAAAACTTATATGGAACACTCTAGAGAAGCATCTCCCAATGGATTTACCTAAGAACAAGTTCTCGCTTTAAATCCATTGCAATTTTTTCCTCTTTTTCTTTTTTTTATTAGAATAAGAAGAAAAAAAAGCAATTTTGCATCTTTGACACAATCTATATTTTTGCGAAATGGATCATAATAAAATAGATTTTAGGTATCTAGGGAAGATTCACTTGGAAGTAACTATTTCCTAGATACCCATGCAGGGGGCTTCGCGGTTGAATGAATCAACTCGAAAAATCCCTAAAAAAGACCTAAAGTTAAGGATTTATCAATGGGCAATGTTGCTCCAATACCTAACCAAAGAGCTACTGCAGTACCGATTAAAAAAACGGTCGTAGCTACTGGGCGACGAAATGGATTTTGGAATTTATTGACATTCTCTAGAAAAGGTACTGTCAATAAGCCCGTTGGCACAGAAACCATTAAGAGAACGCCCAATAACTTATTGGGTACTGTACGGAGTATTTGAAATACGGGAAAGAAGTACCACTCGGGTAATATTTCCAGAGGAGTTGCAAACGGATCCGCCGGTTCACCAATCATTGACGGCTCGAGAACCGCTAAACCTACATTACACGCAATAGTACCCAGAATTACTACTGGAAAAATGTATAAAAGATCGTTGGGCCACGCGGGTTCCCCGTAATAATTATGTCCCATTCCTTTAGCTAATTTGGCTCTTAATACAGGATCATTTAAGTCTGGTTTCTTTGTTATTGGGATAGGTGAATTCTTTAGGATCCATCCCCCAAAGGAACCGGACATGAGAATTTTTCATCATCCGGCTCGAGCAAGAATGAAAGAAATAAGACCGTGTAGAATCTACAATAGAATAGGGTATATAATGACTCAATGACTCAAGGCAAGAAAAATTCTCTTTTCCGAAATTGTGCCTATAACTACTCATTGAAAAGAATCCTATTCTTATGCGTAAATGCTCAATATCCAAGTGGGCTTATAAATTTGATCATGATCAATTGCTTTGTGGATTGTCTCTTGATTAGTTGGTGTTTTGTTTATCCCCTCAATATCCCAAGTTTCTTACATCCAAACAAAGTATTTACTTGTTACTAATAAAAAATCAAAAAGTTTAGCCTATGTTCTTCCTTAGATCCCTTCTTTTACTCCGATAGTATTGCGGATCGAAATCGATGCAAAGAAAATGAATGCATTTCCATACCATAATAAAAAGTAAGTGTAATAAATATAGAATTGGATCATATCACATGACTTATTCCATTTATACTCTATGGGATCTTACGGAGCCTGCTCATGAATGACATGGTTGGGGTATGATCATAGAAAATATTCTCCTCGAGTGAACCAGCCTATCCTTCCTAGATAGGGGACTTACGTGTTGATTGGATGCGGAGACACCTTCGGTCGTGAATTCTAATGTGGCAGATACAATTCTCTATCTGCATGGCCAAATTAATAATTCAAGTCACACACTCCCATAATCCGCCTTATTTTCTTTCATAAAATTAACTTCAACTATAACTATTTGTATCAAAATACTTCGAAGTTGAAGAGAAGTAAAGTATCCAAATGACATGTCTTATTTTACAATAAGACATGTTTGTAGCAATGAAATACCACAACCTACCCTATATGATATATGAGAATTAGAATTCTCTATGATATATTTTTCCTATAAAGGACCCGAAATACCTTGCTTACGTATCATTGGAAAGTGCATTAACATAAATACGGCAGTAAGCAGAGGCAGTACAAAGGTATGTAAACTATAAAAACGAGTCAAAGTGGATTGGCCCACACTAGCACTTCCACGTAATAATTCCACTAAAGGGGATCCTATTACCGGAATTGCTTCAGGTACACCTGTCACGATTTTGACTGCCCAATAACCAATTTGATCCCAAGGCAAAGAATAACCAGTTACACCAAATGATGCAGTCAATACAGCCAAAACCACACCTGTGACCCAAGTTAATTCACGGGGTTTTTTAAATCCACCTGTGAGATACACACGAAATACGTGCAGGATCATCATTAGAACCATCATACTTGCTGACCATCGATGAACTGATCGGATTAACCAACCAAAATTGGCCTCCGTCATTATATATTGAACGGAGGAAAAAGCCTCTGTAACGGTTGGTCGGTAGTAAAAAGTCATAGCAAAACCGGTAGCGACTTGTACTAGAAAACAAGTAAGTGTAATTCCCCCTAAACAATAAAATATGTTTACATGAGGAGGAACATATTTACTAGTTATATCATCTGCAATTGCCTGAATCTCAAGACGTTCCTCAAACCAATCATATACTTTATTGAGATAGGTAATTAGCCCGACTCCCCCTCCGAGAACCGTATATGAGAATTTCATCTCGTACGGCTCAAGCAGAAACACACAAATTTTCAACGGATATTAGAAAAAAAAGGATATTAGAAAAAAAGTTCAAAACTTCATCAGCCACGGTATTCGATCGATTTGCCTTGAAGATATGAAATAAGAAAAATCCAGAATTTCTTCTTTGTGATGATAATGCCAAAAAATCTCAAGTTAGCTCATCTGTCTTTCTTTCCCGTATGTTGATCATTAGAGGCCTCTTGACTTTTCTCTTCCCTATTTTTTATTTATTTGATTTTTTTACTTGTAAAAAAATCAAATAAAAATTTATAGTGGTTTTCTGATAGAAATTATCTTGTTGCGATCCTATGAATCAGTTCAATTAAAACCTTAGATTCATACTAGAGCCACGATGATTGAGTCTCAAGCTAAACAAAAGGCAAGGGTTCTTCGAATAAGAACCGCTTGATGATCATTTATTGAAAGAGAAAAAAGTTGTCTTTTGGGCAAACAAAATTGGAAGGGAGAAAATTTGTTTTTTTATTAAGAACTACTTGATTTTTTTTTTCAGTCTGGTTGCGAGGTCTAAATAGTGAGTATGAATCATAGTTCCATTTTTTTTTTCTTGATCCACTCTATGTTTTCGTGTTCCAGATACTAGAATAAATAATATCCGACGAATTTGAATCATCTTGATAGAGATAACAGGCCCCTTCTATGTATTATCAATAGGATCAATTCTAACAAGTCACACACTCATATTCCAGAGATCCCGAAACAAAAAAATCCACGGTCGAACTACCAGAATGTCTAGAAATGTGAAGCTTAAAGTAGAAAGGCTTTTTTTAACTATGACTTCATAGTTTTTGTTAGTAGAAACCTAATTTGTTAAAATTCCGTCTAGTAAAACAGAAGAATTATAAATTTCTAAAATGATAGATAGGAATATCGCGAATAAAGCCATTGCGACCCCCATAAAAGGAGTAGTCCCCCAACCCGGAGCGACTTTCCCATATTCCGAATTCAAGGGTTTCAATAAACTACCTGCACCAGTCCTTTTTGGCTTAGGTCTAGAACTATCTTCAACGGTTTGTGTAGCCATAAATTCTATTTAATCATTGGTGTTGACTTTGTATACTATTCCGTTGTAGTTGTAAATACACGATCTTTTCATAGATCCATTGTAATCTTGAAATTCTATAAAAATGGAAACAGCAACTTTAGTCGCCATCTCCATATCTGGTTTACTTGTAAGCTTTACTGGGTATGCCTTATATACCGCGTTTGGGCAACCCTCTCAACAATTAAGAGATCCATTCGAAGAACATGGGGACTAATTGAAGTAAGAAGTCTCCCCTCTGGGGGACTTCTTACTTCAATGAAATTATTTATTTCCTTCAATTAAATTATTTCATTTTTTAGTCGGAACCTTAGGTGGTTCTCGGAAAAAGATAGCGAAAAAAATTATCCCTAAAGTCGAAACTAAAAGGAACGTATAAACCAATGCTTCCATAGATTCGATCCTGGTTTATTTACAATTATAACTTCCACACCTATTCACTTATCATTTGGGATCATTTCCCATATAAAAAAAGAAAAAGAGTCAAAGAAAGGACAGGAGATGTTTCTCATGTCAAATCAAAAAAGAGAGGTGAAAGATACCATAGCAATGTGGTATCAGGGTGGTCTCAGGCTGCCTGTCTCCTTGTAGTTGGATCTCCAACTTTTTGGAATGTTCCAAATTCCACTTGAGCATCCAAGTCTGGATCAATACCAGCAAAAACATCTCTGAACAAGGTTCGAGCGCCATGCCAAATGTGTCCGAAAAAGAAGAGCAAAGCAAAGGTAGCATGACCAAAAGTGAACCAACCCCTTGGACTGCTCCGAAAAACACCATCTGATTTCAAAGTAGCTCGATCTAATTCAAAAATTTCCCCTAATTGAGCACGCCGCGCATATTTTTTTACAGTAGCAGGATCAGAATAACTTACTCCATTAAGTTCGCCACCATAGAACTCCACCGTTACGCCTACTTGTTCAACACTATATTTGGATTCTGCTCTTCTAAAAGGAACGTCCGCTCTCACAATTCCCTCTTCATCTACCAAAACTACCGGAAATGTTTCAAAAAAAGTAGGCATACGACGTACAAAAAGCTCACGTCCTTCTTTATCTCTAAAGACGGGATGTCCTAACCATCCAACAGCTATTCCATCCCCATTGTCCATTGAGCCTGCTCTGAATAATCCCCCCTTTGCCGGATTATTACCAATATAATCATAAAAGGCTAATTTTTCGGGAATTTTAGACCAAGCTTCTGACAAACTAAGATTTTCGGCTAACCCATCGCTAACTCTTCGATATATTTCTTGCTGAAAGTATCCCTGATCCCACTGATAACGAGTAGGCCCAAATAATTCGATTGGGGTAGTTGCCGATCCATACCACATAGTTCCGGCAACTACGAAAGCAGCAAAAAAAACAGCAGCGATACTACTGGAAAGTACAGTTTCGATATTGCCCATACGCAATCCTTTGTATAGACGTTGCGGCGGACGGACACTAAGATGGAATAGGCCCGCTAATATGCCCAATGTACCCGCAGCAATATGATGCGAAGCTATTCCTCCCGGAACGAAAGGATCAAAACCTTCTGCACCCCACGCAGGATTTACAGCTTGTACTTTTCCAGTTAGTCCGTAAGGATCGGACACCCATATCCCAGGGCCATATAAACCCGTTACATGAAATGCACCAAAGCCAAAACAAGCCACCCCTGCAAGAAATAAATGAATTCCAAAGATCTTGGGCAAATCCAAAGAGGGTTTTCCCGTCCGCTCATCACAGAATATTTCTAGGTCCCAATATACCCAATGCCAGATAGCTGCCAAGAAACACAAGCCAGAAAACACAATATGCGCACCTGCCACACCTTCATAACTCCAAATACCCGGATTCGTTACAGTTCCTCCTGAAATACTCCAACCACCCCACGAATTGGTTATTCCTAAACGAGTCATGAAGGGGATGACGAACATACCTTGTCTCCACATTGGATCCAGAACAGGATCAGAGGGATCAAAAACCGCTAATTCGTATAAAGCCATCGAGCCAGCCCAACCAGAAACTAGAGCTGTGTGCATTATATGCACCGAAAGCAATCGACCCGGATCATTCAATACGACAGTATGAACACGATACCAAGGCAAACCCATGGAAATACCCCTTTAGCAAAGAAAAATAGACACGATGTCGCTTTATTTTATCGCATTGGAAAAAACTATCCATACATATCCTATGTACCTAACCCTTCCAGGGGATTCTATGTCAGAAAGCGTGAATATTTATTTCATTCCATTAAAAATAACAAGCCAATTCTGTTTGTAAGAAGAAAGAGAAGCAGATCTATTCTATACTCGATAAGTGCCAATATGCAATGGGTAGCTTGGGCTATTTGGGAAAACGAAGAATAGATCCTTAATCCCTCTTTGTTTATCATTCGAATCACGGATTCCTTTTTCTTTATTCAATCTGTCTTACCTTCCTTATATGTATAATCTTTCAATCTATGTATTAATAGAATCTATAGTATTCTTATAGAATAAGAAAAAAATGAAGATAATAAACTGTGGATTCTTTCTTTCTCTTCCATTCTTACGTTTCCATATTAAAGTGTAGTTTTCTTACTTAAATTTAATAATATTAATCTAATATGCCCATTGGTGTTCCAAAAGTACCTTACCGGATTCCCGGAGATGAAGAAGCGACTTGGGTTGATTTATACAATGTTATGTATCGAGAAAGGACACTTTTTTTAGGTCAAGAGATTCGTAGCGAGATCACGAATCATATTACGGGTCTGATGGTATATCTCAGTATAGAAGATGGAATTAGCGATATTTTTTTGTTTATAAACTCCCCTGGCGGGTGGCTAATCTCAGGAATGGCGATTTTTGATACGATGCAAACGGTGACACCTGATATATATACAATATGCCTCGGAATAGCCGCGTCCATGGCTTCCTTCATTCTGCTTGGAGGAGAACCCACCAAGCGTATAGCATTCCCTCACGCTAGGATTATGCTTCACCAACCTGCTAGTGCTTATTATCGGGCAAGGACACCAGAATTTTTACTAGAAGTGGAAGAGTTACACAAAGTTCGCGAAATGATCACAAGGGTTTATGCACTAAGAACAGGCAAGCCTTTTTGGGTTGTATCCGAAGACATGGAAAGGGATGTTTTTATGTCAGCAGACGAAGCCAAAGCTTATGGACTTGTCGATATTGTAGGGGATGAAATGATTGACGAGCACTGCGATACTGATCCAGTGTGGTTTCCAGAAATGTTTAAGGATTGGTAGTGGCTGGATTTCTTGTAAATTTATTTCAAACCTACCTAAATTCAGGTTTTATGCTATTTTATAGAAAATAGAAATACTTCATGATGATGAATCATCAGGTTAAGATCGATCTAAACCAATCCATTTTTTCTATATACATACGACATGCCAACGGTTAAACAACTTATTAGAAATGCAAGACAGCCAATACGAAATGCTAGAAAAACGGCCGCGCTTAAGGGATGTCCTCAGCGTCGAGGAACATGTGCTAGGGTGTATGTGCGACTCGTTCAGATCATGAGTTCAAACAAATAAGAAAATTTTTGAAGTATCCATGATCGGTATCAATGAATAGGATAGAGCTTCTCTATCCTAGATTTCTATGGTATATGGAATTTATGGTTTCCTTTGGTGCAAATCCAATCATCTAGATTGGAATTGGAAGAAGCAATTCCTCCATTGGTAGCAAATGGTTATCCATTAAGCGGAGGAAATAGTAATAAAAAGAAAAAGGTTTCTGCTCCTTTATCTTAAAAGAACGGACTAAAGGGCCAGCTACTTAGCCAACTTTCATAATTAAATACCGTCACTGTATGAATAACTCTTATTGTGAAAAGAGCTATTTACTCTATAATGGATAGGTAGAGCCAAAGAATGTGAACTATACAAGTTCACAATACCTTTTGATGAAATGAAAGAAAGGGCTCCGGTGTATAGAGAGGGCCTCGCCGTTTAAAAGGGAACCATAGAAACGATGGAACCCACTGTTTTTTTAATATCGTTCGAATTTTTTTATTTCTATGCGAAATAAGTGAAAAGAATAGAATAAAAAATCGTGGTTGGGAAGGTTATAGTAGCAAAAGCCATTGGAATTAATATTTTATATATTGGAATAATTCGTTTTATTATTAATGGGAAAAAAGAGGGTTAAAAGAAAAGAAGAGAAATCATTAGTTATTCATTAAGGTTAATTTGATTCAATGACCAGAGTTCCGCGAGGATATATAGCTCGGAGACGACGAACAAAAATGCGTTCATTTGCCTCAAACTTTAGAGGGGCTCATTTAAGACTTAATCGAATGATTACTCAACAAGTAAGAAGAGCTTTTGTTTCTTCTCATCGAGATAGAGGCAGGCAAAAGAGGGATTTTCGTCGTTTGTGGATCACTCGGATAAACGCAGCAACACGGGTATATAACGTATTCGATAGTTATAGTAAATTAATACACAATCTGTACAAGAAGGAATTGATTCTTAATCGTAAAATGCTTGCACAAGTAGCTGTATTAAATCCAAATAATCTTTACACGATTTCCAATAAAATAAAGACCATCAATTAAAGGGATAAATAAAGTAAAGTAATATACAGGAATAATGAAAAAAGAATTCCCGGAGAGGGAACTCCGGGAAGATACAATAAATTAAGATTAAGTGGTAGGAATCAACGAGCATGTTGCAATAAATAAAAAAACTATTTCTTTTTTCCCATTTTTCTTTCTTATAACAAACACAAGAATCAAAACGGGATTACTTTCTTTATATATGAGTCTGACCCTTTCAAATAAAACATCAACAATCGGAACTTAAGTTTCGATTGTTGTTTCTTAAATTCTGGTTGGAGTTTCTTAAGTTTCGATTGGAATTGAACTTTTGTGTTAATTGAGGAATATGTCTATTTTTTCTGTGTCTAGGACCAGTAATTATTGAAATTGACTGGGCTTGAAATTGCTTCTCATTCTCATAGTTACGAAATGGTAAGAAAGATAAAATACGAGCCTGTTTTATAGCAAGAGTAATTAATCGTTGTTGTTTCAAGGTTAATCTATTTATTCGTCTGGATAATATTTTTCCTTGTTCACTAATAAATCGATTAATTAAACTCATGTTTCTATAATCAATTCGATCCCCCGGGCCTATTCGAGAACGCCTACGAAAAGGTTGTTTGGATTTACGAAAAGTTTGTTTGAATTTACGAAAAGTTTGCTTTGATTTATGAAAAGTTTGTTTGGATTTACGAAGGGGTTGCTTAAATTTATGAAAAGGTTGTTTAGATATATACATGATTTATTCCTTATTTAAAAATTTGAAAAAAAAAAATGGATTTCTTTATTTTATTAATTTTGGATCCAGAAGAAGTAGTCTTTCTTGGATCCATATATTATTTGATTCATATACTATATATAAAAATATAATATAAAATATAAAAATATAATATAAACCCTCTATAGATATGAAATAATATATACCTAAAATCAGATGAGTTGATTTGTATTTTGTATTTGATCTATGTTCTATATATTTAATAAGAAGTTCTTACTCTTTCTGTTCTTTGGAAAAATTGAACACACGATGCTCCTATTTCTTTATTTCATTATGAGTCGTATGTTTGCGACAATAACGACAAAATTTTCTTAATTCTAATTGTCCGGGTGTATTGTGGCGATTCTTTTGAGTACTATATCTAGAAATCCCCGTCGATTCCTTATTGGTACCCTTTCGAACACAATTAATACATTCCAAAATAACTCGGATTCTAACATCTTTGCCCTTGGCCATGAACCTCCTTTCCTTTTTGGATCGACTTAACTTAATTCTTATACCTATTCTTTTATTCTTCTATTTTGGATCCAAAAAAGAAGAAGAATAAAATCCATAGAAGTTCCTAACTAAAAATGCGATTTCTAAAGATTTTGTTGTAATTCTTCGAATTCTTTAACGAATCCAATAGAATAAAAAATTTTTGAAATTCGTAAATTAAGTAATAAAAAATAGAGAAATAATTAAAGAATACAATCCTTATCCATCTTTTCTTTCTTTTTGCTTCATATACTAAAAAAGAATTCAAAAAGGAAAAATTTTCGTCATGTCACGAAGAATTCTATCTCTCGCATAGGAATAACTAGAATGAAAAAAAAGGGAATGACAAAGCATCTGGGAATAAACGATTGATTTCTATCAATAAACCTGCTAAAGCCCCAAACCATAGAGTACTTAGCACGGGTGCTACAGAGAGATATGTTTTTATATCCCGCATTGAAAATCCTCCTTCCGTATTGGAATACATATATGATCAGATACTCTTGTCCAAGATCCTTTGTATTTCTTTTGTTTAGGCGAAATTCCTAACAAAAAAAAATCAATATTCTATATATATAGAATCAATCATAATAGACGATATTTTCCTATCCCTAAAAAAGATGACCCCTTCTTCCTATACATTACTAAGGAATAGGAATCTTTTTTTCTAGGTGAAATTCAACTGGATTTTAGTGTATACCCTTCTTTGATTATATGAGACCAAAAAAAAGAAATGACAAGAAAGTTCTATATAGATAGAGAAATAGAATAGATAGAGAAATAGAAGAAAATTACGATATGGAAAACAAGAAAGGAATTATGTACAATCCCCTTGTACAACAATTTGGAAAAGGGATGTAGCGCAGCTTGGTAGCGCGTTTGTTTTGGGTACAAAATGTCACAGGTTCAAATCCTGTCATCCCTACCTATTAATTCTCTCTTCTTTATAGGCAGTAGTGGGGAGATCGATTAAAGTGGGTATAACTTGAATTTTTGGAT